GAATCCCTGTGTTCTTTTCCACATATTTATTTCATTGATATCCCAACCAGCCTTTTACTCTTTTTTTACTCTTTTTTTAATCTTATATCATATAAAAATAATAGACTATTCTTATATATGTAGATATGTAGTGACGAAGTATGAAACCATAAAAAACGAGTAGTTGCCGGGAATTCTCAAATAGAACAGGACGCCTTTTTTTTAAGATAATTGCTCATTTTTACCGAATTGTTGTACATTTCAATCTACGTTAGGTATTCTACGTTGAAATACGAGTGTCAGTCATTAACTACATATACACATATAGTCATATATGTATTACTATTATGTATTACAAATTAGAATAAAATCACAAAAAAAAAGAAGGAGGACCTAAAATGCGAAATCTAAAAACATACCTTTCCGTGGCACCTGTAGTAAGTACTCTATGGTTTGGTTCTTTAGCAGGTTTATTGATAGAGATCAATCGGTTATTTCCGGATGCGTTAATATTCCCCTTTTTTCATTATAGTAAGTGAGACGTGAAAGGGGTGAATAAAATCAGAGCTATAATAAAAAATCTTTGACTAATACTTTTTTAAATTTTTTTATAATAAATAAAAAAATTTAAATAAATAAAAGCGGATTCACCCTAGTCAAACTACGAACTCAGGGTTTCGAGACCAAAAAGAAATTCTAATAGTGTGAAAAATAAAAAGCAATACTTATAATAACAATATCATACAAGGGAATTCAATGAAAAATTAAATATTGTACAGCAATTATAAGTATAAAGTTAGAAATCATTATATTACTTATTATTACTATATTGATAGATTGCAAGGAAATCCTTCATAATCAGATTTCACTTTAGCAAAAGTCTATTTTTTCTTTCTTCTTCGCTTCGGAAAATGGAAAAAGAGAACGGTTGAGTCAATCAAAAATCCAAAGGAGGTTCATGGCCAGGGGTAAAGATGCTCGAGTAACGATTATTTTGGAATGTATCTCTTGTGTTCGAAGCCGCGTTAATAAGGAATCACCGGGCATTTCCCGATATATTACTCAAAAAAATCGACATAATACGCCTAGTCGATTGGAATTGAGAAAATTCTGTACTTCTTGTTACAAACATACGATTCATGGGGAGATAAAGAAATAGATCTAATCGACCGCTTGCGCGTCCGCCTTGCTTTCCAAAGAAGATGAAAAACTACATATTTTTTATACCAATTTTTTTATATTAATATTCTTTTTTTTATAGAAAAAAATAGAAAACGGATCTTATATTTAGTTAAATATAAAATAAACTATCCTTTTTTTAATTTGAAATCATTTCTGATTCAATCAAAATAGAATTAGGATTTTCAAGACAAGGACTAGAACCCAATGGCTAAATCCAAGCGGCTCCTTCTTAAATTTAAGCGATCTTTTCGTAGGCGTTTGCCCCCGATACAATCGGGGGATCGAATTGATTATAGAAATATGAGTTTAATTAGTCGATTTATTAGTGAACAAGGAAAGATATTATCTAGGCGAGTGAATAGATTAACCTTAAAACAACAACGATTAATCACTATTGCTATAAAACAAGCTCGTATTTTATCTTTGTTACCTTTTCTTAATAATGAGAAACAATTTGAAAGAAATGAGTCAACTTCTAGTTCTAGAACTACAGACCTTAGAATTCAAAATAAATAAGTTTGCTCTTCAATTGAATCAAAAAAAACTTCAATCCGACTTCAAATGCGCATTGATATTTTGTTCAAAAATTTGAAAAATAAATCCTTTTTTATTGAACGTGTTTATTTATTGTGACGACTTTATCATAATTTATCATAATCATAAGATATCCTATATTTTTTATACGAATTTCTACTCTACCTTCTCAAATTCACTCATCGGAGAAACATTACACTGGATTCTTCGCAATCTCTTTATCTTCTTTTAAGATCTCGTTGTAAATCATATAAAGACAATTCCTATTTAATATAGCAATCTGTGCAAGTATTTTACGATTAAGAAGCAAGCGCCCCTTATACAGATTGTGTATTAATCGACTATAACTATAGTATAGTTTATTGGTTCGAATTACTGCATTTATCCGAGTAATCCACAAACGACGAAAATTTCTCTTTTGCCTACCCCTATCTTGATGAGCCGAAACCAAAGCTCTTATTTTCTGTTGAATAATAGTCCGAGAAAGTCTTGAGCGAGCCCCTTGAAAACTTGCTGCAAATAAACGAATTTTGGTTCTACGTCTTCGGGCAATATATCCTCGTTTAATTCTAGTCATTGAATAAATGAAACTTTGGTGAATAACTAATAGATTTCTTTTCTTTCAGTTATTTCCTTTACCTTTCCTAATTTATTAATAACAAAACGGATTCCTCCAGTGTATAAAAAAAAATTCCAATGTCTTTTGCTACTATAACCTTCCTGACCACGATTATTTCTAGGCTTTTCGCCTCGAAATAAGAAATTATATTGATACTAGATATCAAAAACATAGTAAATAAAATAGGTATAGTGGTTTCCTTCGTTTTTATGGTTGCTTATTAACGGTGAGGTCCTCTCTATACACCGGAGCCTCCTCCCTCATTTCATCAATCTTATTGTTAACTTGTACAGTTTACACCTTTTGGCTCTACCCATTATTATCCAGTAATAGGTTTTTCACAAAAAGACCAACCTATACAGTAACGGTATTTTTTTTATTATGAGGATTAGCTGAGTAGCTGACCTTGTTAGTCCGTTCTTGTAGGAGTCAAGAATTAAAGGTATAATCTTTTTGCTTTTTAAATAGTATTTCCCTGCTTAATGAATACCATTTTCTATCAATGGGGAATTCCTTCTCATCTTAAATTATAAGTGTAAATGATTGGATTTGTACCAATGTCAACCATAAATTAATTTGATAGCGCAATAGAAGGAAAGTATATGCTAGATTTTTTTAAATATTTTCCTTTTTAGTATAGTGACAGGTCTTCTTACATTCTCTCCCATATCACTATTTCTCATTACTTATACTTAATTCATTTTTATTTTTGCGTAGTCCATGATCTGAACGAGTCACACATACACCCTAGTACATGTTCCTCGTCGCTGAGGACATCCTCCAAGAGCGGGGGATTTGGTGACCTTTTTAATTGGCTGGCGTGTGTTTCTAATAAGTTGTTTAATAGTTGGCATATTGAATCATATAACAGAATGGGATGGTTTAGATCGATCCTAACCGGATAATTATGAATCCTTTTTTATTGAATCTATTAACTCCAGTAAGAAGGTAAAATATCACATTATATACTTTTACTTTCGTAAAATCTATCTTATTTTTATTAAACCGCTACAAGATCAACAAGTCCGTGAGTTTGGGCTTCTATTGCTGACATAAAAACATCTCTTTCCATATCTTCGGAAACAACCCATAAGGATTTGCCCGTTCTTTGTACATAAACCTTTGTGAGGGTTTCGCGCAGCGTCAGTAGTTCTTCTGCTTCCAAGATAAAATCTCCCGTCGATGCCTGATAAAAAGAACTAGAAGGTTGATGGATCATTACCCTGATGAAATAACAGAATAAATTATTATTCTAGCGTGAAAGAATAATATTAATCTACTCAAACTATATAAAAAAGATAAATTTGAAGAACCGTACGAGCATCTTTTCCATATTGCATACGGCTCCATAATGGATTAACTTTATTTACCTTAAATTGAAGAAATATAACCAATTATATTGGTTATCATATTCACATAGGTAAATGATCCACTAACCACCCTTCTTTTTGGAGTAGTTAAAAAAATACTACGATGGTTCCGTTGCTTTATATATTAATTTCCTCCATGATTTAGCAATCCCAAAGTTTCTTTTTTTTTTGTATTCTTTCAGAATACTATATTGTTAAGAGTTTTTTGGTGTGAAAACAAAAAAGTTTGTGACGCTCAAAAGTTTCTCCTACTATATCAGATAAAATAGGAAATGCCCTTTATCTCATACTACTCTTTCGATACATAAGTTAACTATTTTTAAAATAAAAAAAAACTAATAATAATTTAATATCGAATTCAAAGTGCCATGCTATTATTACTTAATAGTCCTATTTCATATATCGCGAAGGCATAGTCTTGTTTTCTTTTTTTTATCTCAAATAAAAAACTCAGTGGCGCTAAGCGTGCGGGAATGCTAGACGTTTGGTAATTTCTCCTCCGACCAGAATAAAGGATCCCATTGAGGCGGCTAATCCTATGCATATTGTTTGTACGTCTGGTTGCACAAATTGCATAGTATCATAAATACCTAATCCAGGTATTACCCATCCACCAGGAGAGTTTATAAACAAATACAGATCTTTGGTATCATCCTCTATACTGAGATATACCATAAGACCAATAAGTTGATTTGATATCTCGGTATCCACATCTTGTCCTAAAAAAAGAAATCTTTCTCGATAAAGTCGGTTGAGTGGGCTAAAATTGTATTCCCTCGGAACCGTACATGCATCTTTTAATGCATACGGTTCAATACACCTCGCGAAAAAAAAGAATCGATGTATCAATGTGTAGATTCTAGTTTTTTTAGAAATAAAAATTCACTAAACTTTTCGTACTAACTTCTTATTGATGTATTCTTTACACTTTACATCAGAATTTAATCCAAATTACAATGTAATTTTCTTGTTCCTGAATGGTCCTCTTGAATTCTTTTAGGTTTATGCTCTACTCCGAGTAAAGATCTAACCGGTTTTGATTTGTATATATAGGCCAAATACCTAACTACTACTTCTTTTTGCTACGATTTTTTTTTTTTTAATTAAAAATTTTTTAATGTCTCTCCCCAAATCTAATATTCAATGCATTCATCATATTACTCAATTTATTAACAGTTTGAGATCACTTGTGTTTTTATATTATAAATATAATAAAATATTATATTAACTAGAAATCATAGATATATTATATATTAACAATTGGTTTTTTCTAAACGGAGCCTGCTGAATATTTCCTTTTATTGTTCGAACCAAAACAACCATAAATAAGTCTAATTGCTAATATTAATCTTTATAGCCCCTAATAAATAGAATTTTTTCTACTTTTCATTTCACGCTCCAAATTTTTGATGATTGAATCAATCTTTCTTGGGCGAAAGAGAGGATATCTCAATCGGGTAAGAGAACGGGGAAATACCATATAACCAAATAGATCTGACAAGTCGCACTATACGTCAACCCACGATGCATCTTCTTCTCCAGGACTTCGAAAAGGTACTTTTGGAACACCAATAGGCATTAAACGAAAGAAAAATTAAGTACTATATTTCACTTTAATGTGAAAGCGTAAAAATGTATTTATTGTCTTACGAATATTTTCTCCATAGATTAAAAAAATAATAAGTTCCTAAATAAAGTAAGACAGAATGAATAAAATAAATTTTTTACAAATAGGTATTTTTTCCGTGGGATGATGAACAAATATAGATGCAGTTAATCGTATAAAAAACTATCACCGGCCCACCATTGCGTATTTGTACTTATCGGGTGTAGAATAAATCTGCTTCTTTTTCTTCCTAGGAACAAAAGAATTCTTTTTTTTTTAATAGATAGATAGATATTCTTACTAAAAGAATAGAACAAATTTGAATCCTTTCCTCAAGATAATCCACTAAAAACTTAAAGTAAGGTCTATAGTATAGTTTTTTTACAGTGCAATAAAGTTACATAGCGGCTATTTTTAATTGAAAAAAGGGAGTATTTTTATGGGTTTGCCTTGGTATCGTGTTCATACGGTTGTATTGAATGATCCCGGCCGTTTAATTTCTGTCCATATAATGCATACTGCTCTGGTTGCTGGTTGGGCCGGGTCCATGGCTCTATACGAATTAGCGGTTTTTGATCCTTCTGACCCTGTTCTTGATCCAATGTGGAGACAGGGTATGTTCGTTATACCCTTTATGACTCGTTTAGGAATAACCAATTCCTGGGGCGGTTGGAATATCACAGGGGGGACTCTAACAAATCCGGGTATTTGGAGTTACGAAGGTGTGGCTGGTGCACATATTGTGTTTTCTGGCTTGTGCTTTTTAGCAGCTATTTGGCATTGGGTGTATTGGGATCTAGAAATATTTTGTGATGAACGGACAGGGAAACCCTCTTTGGATTTGCCCAAGATCTTTGGAATTCATTTATTTCTCTCAGGGGTGGCTTGCTTTGGTTTTGGCGCATTTCATGTAACAGGATTGTATGGTCCCGGAATATGGGTATCCGATCCTTATGGACTAACGGGGAGGGTACAAGCTGTAAATCCAGCGTGGGGTGTGGAAGGTTTTGATCCTTTTGTTCCGGGAGGAATTGCTTCTCATCATATTGCAGCAGGAACTTTGGGCATATTAGCGGGTCTATTCCATCTTAGTGTACGTCCGCCCCAACGTCTATACAAAGGATTACGTATGGGAAATATTGAAACCGTCCTTTCCAGTAGTATCGCTGCTGTCTTTTTTGCAGCTTTTGTAGTTGCTGGAACTATGTGGTATGGCTCAGCAACTACCCCGATTGAATTATTTGGTCCCACTCGGTATCAATGGGATCAAGGCTATTTCCAACAAGAAATATATCGAAGAGTTAGTGCAGGGTTAGCTGAAAAGCAAAGTTTATCTGAAGCTTGGTCTAAAATTCCCGAAAAATTGGTTTTTTATGATTACATCGGCAATAATCCTGCAAAAGGGGGATTATTCAGAGCGGGTTCAATGGATAGCGGGGATGGAATAGCTGTAGGTTGGTTAGGACACCCTATCTTTAAGGATAAAGAAGGTCGTGAACTTTTTGTACGTCGTATGCCTACTTTTTTTGAAACATTTCCGGTTGTTTTGGTAGATGGAGACGGAATTGTTAGAGCCGATGTTCCTTTTAGAAGGGCAGAATCTAAATATAGTGTCGAACAAGTAGGTGTAACGGTTGAGTTCTATGGCGGTGAACTCAATGGAGTCAGTTATGGTGATCCTGCTACTGTGAAAAAATATGCTAGACGTGCTCAATTGGGGGAAATTTTTGAATTAGATCGTGCTACTTTGAAATCCGACGGTGTTTTTCGTAGCAGTCCAAGGGGTTGGTTTACTTTTGGACATGCTTCTTTTGCTCTGCTCTTCTTCTTCGGACACATTTGGCATGGCGCTCGAACCTTGTTCAGGGATGTTTTTGCTGGTATTGACCCGGATTTGGATGCTCAAGTGGAATTTGGAGCATTCCAAAAACTTGGAGACCCTACTACAAAAAGACAAGTAGTCTGATACAATAGATATATATTTTTTGTATTTCGTTTTTTGATATAGACTACCAAAAAAGCTTGATTTGAATCTTTGACTCTTGTCTTGCTCTTTCTTTATCCGGAAGACGATCTCAAATAAACAGGTATGGAAGCTATAATTGTAAATTACGCTCGAATCTATGGAAGCTTTGGTTTATACATTCCTCTTAGTCTCAACTCTAGGAATAATTTTTTTCGCTATCTTTTTTCGAGAACCGCCTAAAGTTCCAACTAAAAAAACAAAATAATTTTTCTGTATCTCAATTGAAAGTAATGAACCTTCCAAAATTGGAAGGCTCATTACTTCAACTAGTCCCCGTGTTCCTCGAAAGGATCTCTTAGTTGTTGGGAGGGTTGCCCAAAAGCAGTATATAAGGCGTACCCAGTAAAACTTACAAGTAAACCAGATAGAAAGATGGCAACTAATGTAGCTGTTTCCATTTTTAGATAATTTCAAGACCACAATGGTCTATGCTAAGATCATTTATTTACAACCGAATGGTATACAAAGTCAACAGATCTCAATCAATATAAAATAGGATTTATGGCTACACAAACCGTTGAGGGTAGTTCTAGATCTGGTTCAAGACGAACTAGTGTCGGGGCTTTATTGAAACCGTTGAATTCAGAATATGGTAAAGTAGCTCCTGGGTGGGGAACTACTCCGTTAATGGGTATTGCAATGGCTTTATTTGCCATATTCTTGTCTATTATTTTGGAGATTTATAATTCTTCTATTTTACTGGATGGAATTTCCATGAATTAGATTCTATTAAGTTAACTAGCTGTTCAAGCTAAGGTGGACCCTTTATTTTTATCCCATTCTATATTTAATTTGGCAGTTCGACCGTGAAATTTCTTTGTTTCTGTATTTCCGGAATATGAGTGTGTGACTTGTAAGAATGGATCCTATAGGTAGTACAGAGGTAGATCTGTGATCTTGATAGAGATGATTTTATTTCGTCAGATATTCTCATTATATGCTCGTATCTGAAGCACGGAATATATATAATATTACAAAGTATTTAGAACTATGATTCATACTTAATATTCAGACTTCGTGGCCGGCTTTACACATCTTTTTTAAACTCTTGTTTATGCTTATTTTGATCAAAATCCAAGGATACCTTTGGATTTTTAGTCATTATCTCTATTCATTGAATAAATGATGATCCAATGGTTCTTACTCACGGAATTTGCGGGCTTAGTTTGACAGGGTTTTATTGACTCATCGTGGTTCTAATATGAACCTGAGGTTGTAATTCATTCATAGGTCTTAACAAGAGAATTCCTATCAATAATAAAGAAAACCGTCCTAAAGTCTCATTACACACAAAAAAAATCAAAAAAAGAAAAATAGGAAATTATAGAAGATTCAAGAGGCCTCAACATATAAATGAAGGAGCCGACTTGATACGTTGGCATTATAACCACAATAAATAACTTTCGGGTTTTTTCGTTCGTATCGTCAGAAAAGAGTGAATTGTACAGTACAATTAGGTAGTTTCAAACACGTATCCGATAGAATTTTATATTTTGGTCTTTATGTTCGAGCCGTACGAGATGAAATTCTCATATACGGTTCTCAGAGGGGAGTACCTTGGTTTACCTATCTCAATAAAATCTATGATTGGTTCGAAGAACGTCTTGAGATTCAGGCAATTGCTGATGATATAACTAGTAAATATGTTCCTCCTCATGTCAACATATTTTATTGTCTAGGAGGAATTACGCTTACTTGTTTTTTAGTACAAGTAGCTACAGGGTTTGCTATGACTTTTTATTATCGTCCGACAGTTACGGATGCTTTTGCTTCTGTTCAATATATAATGACTGAAGCTAACTTTGGTTGGTTAATCCGATCTGTTCATCGATGGTCAGCAAGTATGATGGTACTCATGATGATCCTACACGTATTTCGTGTGTATCTCACGGGGGGCTTTAAAAAACCTCGTGAATTGACTTGGGTTACCGGTGTGGTTTTGGCTGTATTGACCGCATCTTTTGGTGTAACTGGTTATTCCTTACCGTGGGACCAAATAGGTTATTGGGCTGTAAAAATTGTAACAGGTGTGCCAGAAGCTATTCCTGTAATAGGGTCGCCCGTGGTAGAGTTATTGCGCGGAAGTGCTAGTGTGGGACAATCCACTTTGACTCGTTTTTATAGTTTACACACTTTTGTATTACCTCTTCTTACTGCCGTATTTATGCTAATGCATTTCCTAATGATACGGAAGCAAGGTATTTCTGGCCCTTTATAGAAAGTCTCTCATAGCTAGCTATTTGTAATCAATCATTCATTACTTCGGGAAGAAACAAAAGTATTTTATTGCTACAAATATGGATTATTGATAAGAATAAGACATGTATTTGGATATTTCTCTTCAGCTCTACAAAAATAGATAAGTTTATTATTTATTTTTTTTATTCGACACTCATAGTTGAAGTGAATTTTTGTAAGATTAAATGGATTATGGGAGTGTGTGACTTGAACTATTGATCGGGCTGTGCAGAATATATATTTTTATCTGCCACATTTGAATTCCCAACCAAAAATGTGTCTTTGTTCCAACCAGCGTGAAAGCCCCATACAGAAGTACAGGCTGGTTCGTTTGAAGAGAATCTTCTTTTTCTATGATCAAACTTAATCATGTCATGTATGAACAGGCTCCGTAAGATCCAGTACAAAGAATAAGTGATGTGGCATAATTTTTCTTATGTTTTATT